TTTTTGTTTATAATATTATTTTATTCTAGTTAAAAATTTTATTATTATTTTATTTTACATGTAAATTTTTGTATGAATTATTTTTAATTTTAAAAATTGAAAATTTTTAATTTATTCGCAGTAATTAATATTAATTATAAAAGAAATTTTGAATTAGTAATAATATATAGTATTGGTAAAATTTGTGCCAGCTACTGCGGTTATACAAATGATGCAAATAAAAATTTTTAGTATTAGTTAAATTTTTTTTATTGTTTAATTTATTTATTAATTTATTAGGTGAAATTTTTAAATTAATTTATAATTAATTAAAGATTAATTTAAGCTATAAAAATTTTATAATAAACTAGGATTAGATACCCTATTATTAAAATTAAATAATTAAAATACTTAAGTAGTATTAGTTATATTCTTAAAATTTAAAGAATTTGGCGGTGTTTTAGTCTATTTAGAGGAATCTGTTCTGTTATTGATAATCCACGTTGGACCTTACTTAAGTTTGTATTCAATTTGTATATCGTCGTCATCAGAATATATTATAAGATTAATAATTTTCTAAATATTTTATTAAATAATATGTCAGGTCAAGGTGCAGTTTATGTTTAAGTAGAAATGGATTACAATAAATTTATTTATACGGATAATTTTTTGAAATAAAAATTTGAAGGTGGATTTAATAGTAATATAAAATAGATTATTTATATGATTATAGCTCTAAAACATGCACACATCGCCCGTCGCTCTCATTTTTAAAATGAGATAAGTCGTAACATAGTAGATGTACTGGAAAGTGTATCTAGAATGACAATTTAAAGCTTAATTAGTAAAGTATTTCATTTACATTGAAAAGAAATTTGTGCAAATCAATTTAAATTGATAATAATTATTTATTAATTGTTTTTTTTTTTATTTATTTATTATTAATAAAAATAATTTTAAATTTATAAAGTTTTAGTAATTTATAATGAAATAATAATTTTAATTATAGTGCATTAGTATTTTAAAAGAATATTGAAATAATTTGAAAAATTTTTATTTTAAAAGAAAATTTAATTTATTGTACCTTGTGTATCAGGGTTTATTAATTAATAAATTATTATATTAATTTTTCTCGAGTTTTAAAGATTTAATTATATATAATAGTTATTGTAGAATAAATATTTTAAATATATAATTAGAAATGAAACGTTAATCGATTTAAAATATATCTAGTTTTTTAAGAAATAAATTTAATTTAGTATATTAATTTTATTAATTTAATTTTTAAATTTAATAAATTAATATAATAATATTTTAAGGGATGAGCTTTAAAATAAATTTTTATATTTTTATAATTTTTAAAATAAATATAAGCTTAAAAATAGCTAATATTAATAAATTTGTTATAATTTATTTTTTATATAAAATTATTTAATTTAAATTAAATTATTTATTAAAATTTAAATTTTAATATAAAAAATTTAGTAATTATGATAAAATTAGTATATTTATTTTTATAAAATAATTTAATTGTTAGGTTTTAATGAAGAATTCGGCAAATTAAATATATTCACCTGTTTATCAAAAACATGTCTTTTTGTATTTTATTTAAAGTCTAACCTGCCCACTGAATTTTAAAGGGCCGCGGTATTTTGACCGTGCGAAGGTAGCATAATCAATAGTCTTTTAATTGAAGGCTGGTATGAATGGTTGAATGAGATATATACTGTTTTTTTAAAAATTTTATAGAACTTTATTTTTTAATTAAAAAGTTAAAATATAATTAAAAGACGAGAAGACCCTATAGATCTTTATTTTTATAAATTATAGTTTATAAAGAATTTTAAAAATTATATTTTAAATAAAATTTTACTGGGGTGGTATTAAAATTAAATTAACTTTTATTATTTATTTACATTAATTTATGAATAAAAGATCCTTTATTATGGATTAAAAATTTAAGTTACCTTAGGGATAACAGCGTAATTTTTTTAGAGAGTTCATATCGATAAAAAAGATTGCGACCTCGATGTTGGATTAAGAGTTATTTTTAGGTGTAGAAGTTTAAAGTTTAGGTCTGTTCGACCTTTGAATTCTTACATGATCTGAGTTCAAACCGGTGTAAGCCAGGTTGGTTTCTATCTTTAATTAATTATTATATTGTAGTACGAAAGGACCTAATATAAAAAATATAATTTTATTTGTTTGAAAATTATTAAATTAATTTACTATTTTGGCAGATTAGTGCAATAAATTTAGAATTTATAAATATAATTTTTAATTATAAATAGTATTGTTTATTATTGATAATTTAATACCTTTAATTGGAAGATTATTATTAGTTATTTGTGTTATAGTAGGGGTAGCTTTTTTAACTTTATTAGAACGTAAAGTTTTAGGTTATATTCAAATTCGTAAAGGCCCAAATAAGGTTGGTTTTAATGGATTATTACAACCTTTTAGCGATGCTGTAAAATTATTTACTAAGGAACAAACATATCCATTATTATCTAATTATATTTCTTATTATTTTTCTCCAGTTTTTTCTTTATTTTTATCTTTATTAATTTGAATATGTATTCCTTATTTAATTAAATTGTATTCTTTTAATTTAGGGGTATTATTTTTTTTATGTTGTACTAGTTTAGGAGTTTATACTGTTATAATTGCTGGGTGATCTTCTAATTCTAATTATGCTTTATTAGGGGGTTTACGGGCAGTTGCTCAAACTATTTCTTATGAAGTTAGTTTAGCTTTGATTTTATTAAGTTTTATTTTTTTAGTGGGAAATTATAATTTTTTAAATTTTTATAATTTTCAAAGATATATTTGATTTATTATTTTTTGTTTTCCTTTAGGTTTAGTTTGATTAGCTTCTTGTTTAGCAGAAACTAATCGAACTCCTTTTGATTTTGCTGAAGGAGAATCTGAATTAGTTTCTGGGTTTAATGTAGAATATAGAAGAGGGGGGTTTGCTTTAATTTTTTTAGCTGAATATTCTAGTATTTTATTTATAAGTATATTATTTGTTGTTATTTTCCTTGGTAGCGATATTTATAGTTTTATATTTTTTTTAAAGTTAAGTTTTATTTCTTTTATTTTTATTTGAGTTCGAGGAACTTTACCTCGATTCCGATATGATAAATTAATATATTTAGCTTGAAAGAGTTTTTTGCCCTTATCTTTAAATTATTTATTTTTTTTTGTTGGGTTAAAAATTTTTTTTATTTCTTTATTATTTTAATGAATAAAATTTAGTATAAATTAATAGAAGATTTTACTTCTTTCTTATGTTTTCAAGACATATGCTATAAAAGCTTATTAATTAATTTAATAATTTATCTCAGAACTTAGCTAATAAAGGATTAATAATAAAATAAGAAAAATATAATACTGTTAAAATTTGTCCTGTTAAAACATAAGGATCTTCAACGGGGCGGGCTCCAATTCATGTTAGTAAAGACGCTACAATCACTATTCCTCAAAATAAAATTTGATTTAAAGGATAAAATTGTAATCCTCGGAATTTTCTAGCATGAGTAAAAGGTAAAATTAATAAAATAGCAATTGATAATACTAAAGCAATTACTCCTCCTAATTTATTAGGAATTGAACGTAAAATAGCATAAGCAAATAAAAAATATCATTCGGGTTGAATATGAACTGGGGTTACTAATGGATTAGCTGGAATAAAATTTTCTGGGTCTATTAATAAGTAATTAAATTTTCAAATAAAAGTAATTAAAATTCATAAAAATACAATAAAACCAAAAATATCCTTATAAATAAAATAAGGATGAAATGGAATTTTATCGACATTTCTATTTAATCCTAAGGGATTATTAGATCCTGTTTGATGTAAAAATAATAAATGAATTATTATTAAAGCTAAAATAATAAATGGAAAAATAAAATGAAAAGTAAAGAATCGACATAATGTAGCATTATCTACTGCAAATCCTCCTCAAATTCATTGTACTAAATCTATACCCAAATAAGGTACAGCAGATAAAAGGTTAGTAATAACTGTAGCCCCTCAAAATGATATTTGTCCTCAAGGTAATACATATCCTAAAAATCCTGTTGCTATAGTTAAAAATAAAATAATTACTCCAGTATTTCAAGTTATATGATATAAATATGATTCATAATAAACACCTCGTCCTACATGAATAAATAAACAAGCAAAAAAAAAAGAAGCTCCATTAGCATGGCAAATTCGTAAAAATCAACCATTATTAACATCTCGACAAATATGATTTACTCTATTAAAAGCTGTTTCAATATCTGCTGCGTAGTGTATAGCTAAAAATAATCCTGTTAAAATTTGTAATATTAAGCATAATCCTAATAATGAACCAAAATTTCATCAAGCTGAAATATTTGAAGGAGCTGGTAAATCTACTAAAGCATTATTTGCAATTCTAATTAAAGGGTGTCTTTTTCGAATAGGTTTAAACATTAATTTATTGGTCGTAAAGGGCCATAAAATTTTTTTGTAATTTTTACAGTTACTAATAAAGTTAAAAATAAATAATTAATTAATAATAAAGTAATTAAATTTGTTGGAAAATTATATATTTTATTTAAGGATAAAATATTTTCATTAATAAAATTTATCTCTAAAGATATTTTTTTCATTTCAATATTTGTAATAAACTGTTCTAATAAACTTTTATCTAATAATATAAATACTATTATTATTATAAATAATAAAAATACTCTAAATAATGTTAATTTAAAAGATATTGTAAATATTTCATTTGAAGATAATGAAGTTACATAAATAAATAAAATTAATATTCCTCCTAAAAAAATTAAGAATAATACATAAGAAAATCAAAAAGATTCTACATAAATTCCAGTAATTAAACAAGTTAAAAAAGTTTGAATTAATAATATTAATCCTATTGAAAGTGGGTGTTTTATTTGTATAAAAATAAAACTTATAATTAAACAAATTATTGTAATAATTAATTTTGTAATATCAAGAAATAGTTTATTTAAAATATTAACTTTGGGAGTTAGTGAAAAAGAGCTTTCTTTTTTCTTGAAGTTTAAAAAAAAATAATTTTTATTTTCAGTTTACAAGACTGATGTTTTTTATAAACTATTTAAACTAATAAATTAATGGCAAATATATTTTTAATATTTTATTTATCTATAATTATATTTTTATTTGGGTGTATAGTATTTGTTTCTAATCGAAAACATTTGTTATCTACATTATTAAGATTAGAGTATATAGTATTAAGTTTATTTATTTTTTTGTTTTTTTATTTAAATTTTATAAATTATGAAACTTATTTTAGTATATTTTTTTTAACCTTTTGTGTTTGTGAAGGGGTATTAGGTTTATCTATTTTAGTTTCAATGATTCGAACTCATGGTAATGATTATTTTCAAAGTTTTTCTATTTTACAATGTTAAAGTTTATTTTTGTTTTATTATTTATATTTCCTCTTTCTTTTTTAAAAAATTTTTATTGAATGGTTCAAAATTTAATTTTTTTATTAACTTTTATTTTTATAATTAATTTAAGATCATTAAATTATTTTAATTATATTTCTTATTATTTTGGGTTAGATATAATTTCTTATGGGTTAATTTTATTAAGTTTTTGAATTTGTGGATTAATATTAATAGCAAGAGAAAAGGTTTATTTTTTTAATAATCATAAATCATTATTTATTTTTATAATTTTATTTTTATTATTTATGTTAGTATTAACTTTTAGATCAATAAGTATATTTATGTTTTATTTATTTTTTGAAGCTAGTTTAATTCCTACTTTATTTTTAATTTTAGGTTGGGGGTATCAACCTGAACGTCTTCAAGCCGGAATTTATTTATTGTTTTATACTCTTTTGGCGTCATTACCTTTATTGATTGGAATTTTTTATATTTTAAATTTTATAAATACTCTTTCTTTTATTTTATTAATTAATTATTCAATTATAAATATAAATTTATTATATTTATCGTTAGTAGTTGCTTTTTTAGTTAAAATACCTATATTTTTAGTTCACTTATGATTGCCTAAGGCTCATGTAGAGGCCCCTGTTTCTGGGTCTATAATTTTAGCTGGTATTTTATTAAAGTTAGGGGGTTATGGATTATTACGAATATTTTCATTATTGCAAATTTCAGGAATAAAATATAATTATTGATGAATTAGAGTTAGATTAGTAGGAGGGGTTTTAATTAGTTTAGTTTGTTTACGTCAAACTGATTTAAAGGCATTAATTGCTTATTCTTCTGTCGCTCATATAGGAATTGTTTTAAGAGGACTATTAACAATATCATATTGGGGATTAACAGGGTCGTATGCTTTAATAATTGCCCATGGGTTATGTTCTTCTGGTTTATTTTGTTTAGCCAATATTTCTTATGAGCGTATGGGAAGTCGAAGATTATTAATTAATAAGGGATTATTAAATTTTATACCTTCTTTAAGTTTATGGTGATTTTTATTATGCTCTGGTAATATAGCTGCTCCACCAACTTTAAATTTATTAGGAGAAATTTCTTTATTAAATAGAATTGTTAGTTGATCATGAGTTTCAATAATTATATTATCATTATTGTCTTTTTTTAGTGCTGCTTATTCATTATATTTATTTGCTTATAGTCAACATGGAAAAACTTATTCTGGGGTTTATTTTTTTTCTGTTGGATCTATTCGAGAATTTTTATTATTAATATTACATTGATTGCCTTTAAATTTATTAATTTTAAAGAGTAATTTTTGTATATTATGACTTTATTTAAATAGTTTAAAAAAAAATATTGATTTGTGGTGTCAATGATATGAATTTTCATTTTAGATCGTGAATAATTTAATTAATTATTGTAAAATTAGATTTTATTTTTTAATTTCAATTAGTTTTTCTTTATTTTTTATTAGTTTAAAATTTTTATTAAATGATTTAATTTATTTTATTGAATGAGAAGTATTAAGATTACATTCTATATCTATTGTAATAACTTTTTTATTCGATTGAATAAGACTAATATTTATATCATTTGTTTTGTTAATTTCTTCTTTAGTTATTTTTTATAGAAATCAATATATAGAAGAAGATTATAATATTAATCGTTTTATTTTATTAGTTTTAATGTTTGTTATATCAATAATAATATTAATTATTAGTCCTAATTTAATTAGTATTTTATTAGGATGAGATGGGTTAGGTTTAGTTTCTTATTGTTTAGTAATTTATTTTCAAAATGTTAAGTCTTATAATGCAGGGATATTAACCGCTTTATCTAATCGAATTGGAGATGTTGCTTTATTATTAGCTATTGCTTGAATATTAAATTATGGAAGATGAAATTATATTTTTTATTTAGATATAATAAAGAATAATTTTGAAATAATAGTAATTGGAGCATTAGTAATATTAGCTGCTATAACAAAAAGAGCTCAAATTCCTTTTTCTTCTTGACTGCCCGCAGCTATGGCTGCTCCTACCCCTGTTTCCGCGTTAGTTCATTCTTCAACTTTGGTAACTGCAGGGGTTTATTTACTTATTCGATTTAATGATTTAATTATAAATTGGTGAATAAGTTCTTTTTTATTATTAATTTCAGGATTAACAATGTTTATAGCGGGTTTAGGGGCGAATTTTGAATTTGATTTAAAAAAAATTATTGCTTTATCTACTTTAAGTCAATTGGGTTTAATAATAAGAATTTTATCTATAGGATTTTATAAATTAGCATTTTTTCATTTATTAACTCATGCATTATTTAAGGCTTTATTATTTATATGTGCTGGATCAATTATTCATAATATAAAAAATTCTCAAGATATTCGTACAATAGGAAGATTAAGTATAAGTATGCCTTTAACATGTAGTTGTTTTAATGTAGCTAATTTAGCTTTATGTGGAATACCTTTTTTAGCAGGATTTTATTCAAAGGATTTAATTTTAGAAATAGTAAGTTTATCCTATGTTAATATTTTTGTTTTTTTTCTTTTTTTTTTTAGTACAGGATTAACTGTATGTTATTCTTTTCGTTTATGTTATTATTCAATAACTGGTGATTTTAATAGAAATAGATTACATCCGTTAAATGATTCAGGATGAACAATATTATTTAGAATTTGTTTTTTGACAATTATAGCTGTTATTGGAGGAAGTCTTTTAAGCTGATTAATATTTTTAAACCCCTCAATAATTTGCTTGCCATTAGAAATAAAGTTATTAACATTATTTGTATGTTTAGTAGGAGGGTTTGTTGGATATTTTTTAAGAAATGTAGGATTATTTTTTATTAATAAGGCTTTGTATTTTTATAATTTTACTTTTTTTGTTGGATCAATATGATTTATACCTGTAATTTCTACATTAGGAGTTATTAATTATCCATTAAAATTAGGATTATATTCTTATAAAAGATTTGATCAAGGATGAAGAGAATTTTTCGGTAGACAAATAATTTATAGTCAATTAAAAAATTATTCTTTATATTTACAAGAGTTTCAAAAAAATAATTTAAAAATTTATTTATTAAGTTATATATTATGATTTATTATTTTATTAATATTAGTTGTATTAGTAAATTAATTTAAATAGCTTACATTTAGAGCATGACACTGAAGATGTTAGGGTGATTATTTTAATCTTTAAATATTTATAAAAAATAAATTTTTATTTTTACATTGAAAATGTAATGTTTTTATTAAACTATATAAATGAAATATGTTGATCAAGAAAAAGCTGCTAACTTTTATCTTTAATGGTTTAATTCCATTTATATTTCTTTAATTGGAATTCTAAAATTCAATTTTATCATTAACAGTGATATACCTCTTTTTGGTTTCAATTAATAAGGTAAATTGAAAATTCAATACTTTTTAAATGCAAATTAAATGTTATAGTTAACTATTACCCTTTAAAATATGGGTGAATTTCACCTAAGATTAGGCCGAAACTAATTGCAATTTATCGCTTCATATTTTATTCATTTCATTCTAAAGCTCCTTGATTTCATTCATGATATAATCCGATTAATAAAATAAAAATAAAAAATAGGCTAGTAATTGTTCAATTTATTAAATTTGATGATTTAATAATTAAAATTATTGGTAAAAGTAATGCAATTTCGACATCAAAAATTAAAAAAATAATAGCAATTAAAAAAAATCGTAAAGAAAAAGGTAGCCGGGAAGAGTTTATTGGGTCAAATCCACATTCAAAGGGGGAACATTTTTCTCGATCTAAAAGTGTTTTTTTTGATAATAAAGTAGCTAATATTATTACTACAATTGTAATAATAAAAATAATTATTGTTATTGTTGATAGTATTAATATTATTTATACTAAAATTATTTAGTCCTTGTGATTGGAAGTCACATATACAATATTATACTTTATAAATATCTACCTCATCAATAAATAGTAATATATAAAAATAATCATACAACATCTACAAAATGTCAATATCAAGCGGCTGCTTCAAACCCAAAGTGGTGATTTTTTGAAAAATGATAATTAATGTGTCGTAAAAAACAAATTAATAAAAACGTTGTTCCAATTAATACGTGTAGTCCATGAAATCCTGTTGCTATATAAAAAGTTGATCCATATACAGCATCAGCAATTGTAAAAGGAGCTTCAATATATTCATAAGCTTGTAAAATAGTAAAATAAACTCCTAAAACAATTGTGAAAAATAATCCTTGTGTAGCTTGTGAATGATTTCTTTCTATTAAAGCGTGGTGAGCTCAAGTAACAGTTACCCCTGAAGCTAATAAAATTGCTGTATTTAATAAAGGAATTTGGAAGGGGTTAAAAGCTATAATTCCTACAGGGGGTCAAGTTATTCCTAATTCGATAGTTGGGGATAAACTACTGTGAAAAAATGCTCAAAAAAAAGAAATAAAAAAAAATACTTCAGAAACAATAAATAAAATTATTCCTCATCGTAATCCAATTGTTACGGGGAAAGTGTGTAATCCTTGGAATGTTCCTTCTCGAGAAATATCTCGTCATCATTGATATATTGTTAAAATTGTAATAACATTTCCTAAAATAAATAATGTTATTGTATATTGATGAAATCATTGTACAAGTCCAGAAACAGTAGTTATTGCTCCAATAGCTCCAGTTAAGGGTCAAGGACTATAATCTACTAAATGAAACGGATGATTAGCGTGTGTTGACATTAATTTACTTCTCTAGAATATAGAGTTCTTAATACTGCAAATACATAAGATTGAATAATTGCGACAGCTGATTCAAGAACTAATAATGCAATTTGTGTTGTTAAAATTAAAGATAAAATAATATAGTTTGTTGTAACAGGTCCTGTATTTCCTAATAAAGTTAATAATAAGTGTCCAGCAATTATATTAGCTGTTAATCGGACAGCTAGTGTTCCCGGGCGAATAACATTACTAATTGTTTCAATGCATACTATAAAAGGTATTAAAATTGGTGGGGTTCCTTGAGGAACTAAATGAGCAAATATGTGTTGTGTATGATTAATTCAACCATATAATATAAAACTTAGTCATAATGGGAAGGCTAGTGTTAATGTTAAAGTTAAATGACTTGTTCTTGTAAAAATATATGGAAATAATCCTAAAAAATTATTAAATATAATTAATCTAAATAAAGAAATAAATATTAATGTTCTTCCATTATGACCGGATGGGCCTAATAAAGTTTTAAATTCTTTGTGTAGTGTTAATAAAATATTGTTTCAAATTACTTGAAATCGATTAGGTATTAATCAAAATGATATAGGAATTAAAAATAATCCTAAAAAGGTTCTTAATCAATTTAAAGATAAATTTAAAATAGATGTAGAAGGGTCAAATACAGAAAATAAGTTTGTTATCATTTTCAATTTAATTTATTTAATTTAATATTTAGTGATTGAGATGTTTTTATTGGTGTATAAGAAAAACAAAAGTAATTTAAAATATTAAAAATTACTAATGTAATAGAAAATACAAAAAATAAAATTAACCAATTAATTGGAGCTATTTGTGGAATTAAAAAATATTAGATTTAACTAATTTTTTTAGTTTGACAAACTAAGGTTTTTATAAAACTAATTTTTTTTATATAATATTCATTAGAAGTAAGTGCTAATTTACTATAATATGATTTAAGAGATCATTACTTGCTTTCAGCCATCTAATGAATTAGTTATTGAATTAATTCATTTAATAAAATAATTTATAGGAATTCTTTCGATTACAATTGGTATAAAACTATGATTTGCTCCACAAATTTCTGAACATTGACCAAAAAATAATCCAGGTCGATTAATTAAAAAATTAAGTTGATTTAAACGTCCAGGAGTTGCGTCTACCTTTACTCCTAAAGAAGGGACTGTTCAAGAATGTAATACATCTGTAGCCGTTACTAAAATACGAATTTGATTATTTATTGGTAATACTACTCGATTATCTACATCTAATAATCGAAATCCGTTAGTTTCCAGTTCATTAGTTGGCACTATATAAGAATCAAATTCTAAATTTAAAAAATCAGAATATTCATAACTTCAATATCATTGATGTCCTACAGATTTTAATGTAATAGAAGGAGTATTAATTTCGTCTATTAAGTATAATAATCGTAAGGATGGAAAAGCAATAAATATTAAAATAATTGCTGGTAAAACTGTTCAAATAATTTCAATTGTTTGACCGTGTAATAAATATCGGTTAGTAAATTTATTAAATATTAATATTCCTATAATATATCCTACTAAAATTGTAATTATAGTTAAAATAAGAAGTGTATGATCATGAAAAAAATTTAATTGTTCTATTAATGGAGAAGAACTATCTTGTAAACCTAAATTTGCCCATGTTGCCATTTTCTAACAAAAGATAAAATCTTTATATATGAAGCTTAAATTCATTGCACTAATCTGCCATATTAGAAATTATTAGTTAATAAAGGAAGTTCTGCATAAGTATGTTCTGCAGGAGGAAGGGTATGATATCATTCAATTGATGAAGATAGTTGTATAGGAAAACTTGGTGTTCGTTGTGTAATTATACTTTCTCAAATAATAAATAAAAAGTATAAAATAGCAAATAATGAAATTGTTCTTCCTAAAGAAGAAACGATGTTTCATGATAAATAACTATCAGGAAAATCTGAATATCGTCGAGGTATTCCTGCTAATCCTAAAAAATGTTGAGGGAAGAACGTTAAATTTACTCCAACAAATATAATTGAAAATTGAATTTTTAATCATGTTGGATTTATTGTTAATCCTGTTAATAATGGATATCAATGAACAAATCCTGCTATAATAGCAAATACTGCTCCTATTGATAATACATAATGAAAATGGGCAACAACATAATAAGTATCGTGTAGTACAATATCAATTGATGAGTTAGCTAATACTACTCCAGTTAATCCTCCTACTGTAAATAAAAAAACAAATCCAAAGGCTCAAAGTATAGCTGGACTGTACGTTAATTGAGTTCCGTGTAATGTAGCTAGTCAACTAAAAATTTTAATTCCTGTAGGTACAGCAATAATTATAGTAGCTGATGTAAAATATGCTCGTGTATCTACGTCTATTCCTACTGTAAATATATGATGAGCTCAAACAATAAATCCTAATAATCCAATAGCTAGTATAGCATAAATTATTCCTAAATTTCCAAATGTTTCCTTTTTACCTCTTTCTTGAGTAATAATATGAGAAATTATTCCAAATCCGGGTAAAATTAAAATGTAAACTTCTGGGTGTCCAAAAAATCAGAATAAATGTTGATATAAAATTGGATCTCCTCCTCCTGCTGGATCAAAAAAGGATGTATTTAAATTTCGGTCAGTAAGTAATATAGTAATTGCTCCTGCTAATACTGGTAAAGATAATAATAATAAAATAGCTGTAATTACTACTGATCATACAAATAAAGGTATTCGATCTAAAGTAATTCCTGGTGATCGTATATTAATTACTGTTGTAATAAAATTTACTGCCCCTAAAATTGAAGAAATTCCTGCTAAATGTAAAGAGAAAATAGCTAAATCTACTGATGCCCCGGCATGAGCAATTCCAGAAGAAAGAGGAGGATATACCGTTCAACCGGTTCCTGCTCCGTTTTCTACTATACTACTAGAAATTAATAAGGTTAAAGAAGGTGGAAGTATTCAAAAACTTATATTATTTATTCGAGGAAATGCTATATCTGGTGCTCCTAATATTAAAGGAACTAATCAATTTCCAAATCCTCCAATTATAATAGGTATAACTATAAAGAAAATTATAATAAAAGCATGAGCAGTAACAATCACATTATAAATTTGATCGTCACCAATAAAAGCTCCTGGATGACCTAATTCAGCTCGAATAAGAATTCTTAATGAAGTTCCCACTATTCCAGCTCAAGCCCCAAAAATAAAATATAATGTTCCAATATCCTTATGATTTGTAGAAAATAATCATTGTCGCGATTAAATGGCTGAAGTTTAGGCGATAAATTGTAAATTTATTTATGGGAATTATTCTCTTTAATCAGGCTTTATAGTCAATAATGACATTAGACTGCAATTCTAAAGGAATAATATCATTTATTAAAGCTTAAGAATTAAAAGATTAATACAAATATTTTCAGCTTTGAAGGCTATTAGTTTTTTTAACTTAAATTCTTAAATAATAATATAAATTCTTGATATTATTACTAACCCTCTAATTGAAATAAAATTAAAAATTAATCTAATATTGGATAATTTAGTATTAAAATTATTTTTTAATAACCATGAATTTTTTTGATAGTTTAATATATAAATACTATAAGATAGTCGTAAATAAAAATATAAAGTAATTAATGTTAAACAGACACTAATAGTAAGAATAAAAAATTGATTTATTCTTACTAAATTTTGGATAACTAATCATTTAGGTAAAAATCCTAAAAATGGGGGCAACCCTCCTAATGATAATAAATTTAAAAAAATAAATAATTTTACAATAGGATTTATTATAGATATATTAAAAATTTGATTAAAATAAAATAATTTAAAATTATTAAATAATAAAACAATAGAAATTGATAAAAGAGAATATAATAAAAAATAAGTAAATCATAATATTTCGTTATTTATTATTGCTAATATTATTCATCCTAAATGATTAATTGAAGAAAAGGCTATTAATTTTCGGATTGATGTTTGATTTAATCCTCCTAATGAACTAATTAATATTGATAAAATAATTGTAATTATAAAAAAATTATAAATAAAATTATATGAAATTAATATCAAAGGTGCAATTTTTTGTCATGTTATTAAAATTAATCCATTAAATCATGACAATCCCTCTATTACTTCTGGAAATCAAAAATGGAAAGGAGCTGCTCCTCTTTTAAGTAAAAGAGTGGATAAAATTAATATTTCATTAAATAAATTATATATATATAAATTATTGTTATAAAAAAATATTAATATAATAATTGCAAATAATAAAATAGAAGAAGCAAAAGCTTGAGTTAAAAAGTATTTTAATGAACTTTCTGAGGTTAATAAATTTTTTTTATTATCATTTATTAGGGGGATAAATGATAATAAATTAATCTCTAATCCTATTCAAGCTCCTAATCAAGAATTTGATGAAATTGTTACTAAAGTTCCAAAAATTAATATTAAAAAAAAAATATTATTAGAAATTTTTTTGATTAAAAAGAAAAGGATTATAACCTTTATAAATGGGGTATGAACCCAGTAGCTTAATTAGCTTATCTTTTTATATTTTAGTGTATGACGCACAAAAGATTTTGATTCTTTTAGGAATAGTTTAATTCTATTAAATATAATGAATGAAACGTTAAATTTCATGATTTACCCTATCAAGGTAATCCTTTTTATCAGGCAACTATAT